TTTATTTTTACACACGTCTTTTTTTAGGGGGCCTGCAACCATTATGTGGCATAGGGGTTACGTCTCGTATGAAACTTAATAGTATACCACTTCTACGAATAGCTCTTAATGCCGCATCTCTCCCGAGACCGGGGCCTTTTATCATGACTTCTGCTCGTTGCATACCTTGATCCACTACTGTCCGAATAGCATTTCCTGCTGCGGTTTGAGCGGCAAAGGGTGTCCCTCTTCTTGTACCCTTGAATCCACAAGTACCGGCGGAGGACCAAGCGATTACCCGCCCCCGTACATCTGTAACAGTCACAATAGTATTGTTGAAACTTGCTTGAACATGAATAACTCCCTTTGGTATTCTACGGGCATTTTTACGCGAACCCATATGTCTATTCTTACGTGAACCGATTCTTGGTATAGGTTTTGCCATATTTTGTCATCTTATAAATCTAAACCAGAGATATATGGATATATCCATTTGGTGTCAAAACAGATCCTTTATTTTTTTTTTATTTGAACATTGGGTCCTTTAGATTTATGGAGTTCCCTTCCCCCTTTTTCTAAAAATTCTCTATCCTTGTCTTTGTTTATGTTTTGGGTTGGAACAAATTACTATAATTCGTCCTCGCCTACGGATCAATCGACATTTTTCACAAATTTTACGGACGGAGGCTCTTATTTTCATATTTGTCATTCCTTAACTTAATTCTGAATCTTTTTATTGGAAGAAAATAAGTTTCTTGAAATTTTGAATTTCGAATTCTATCTCCATGAAATGAATGTTGAAATTGATAAAATTACCTAATCACGATTCAGAAATGAAACCTTAATGAATCTTTTTTGTTCTTTTACTTGAGGTATCAACTAATGTGTGAGGCATAATATTAGAAACCCATCCTTTCTCTTTTTTCAAAAATATGAAAGTTCCGTATAGAATTCGGATATCAGAAAAGATTACCATATATAGCACAAAATTTCTCCACCGATTCTTTCTAGTCGAGTTTCTCTGTCTGTCATTATACCCCGAGAAGTAGAAAGAATTACAATACCCATCCCGCCTAAAATTTTTGGGATTCTTTGATAATTAGAATAGATTCGTAGACCGGGTCGACTGATCTGTTTTAAATTTAAAACAGTTTTATCTGGTCCTTTCCTATTCCTTTTCCTTCTATGTCGTAGGGTTAAAACCAAAAAAAGATTGTTGTTTTCCTGATGTTTCCTCATGTTTTCAATAAAACCTTCTCGTAAAAGGATTTTAAGAATGTTTTCAGTGATGTTAGTATATGGTATTCGAACTGTTCTTTTTTTATTCATGTCAGCATTTCGTATAGAAGTTAGTATGTTAGCAATAGCGTCTTTACTCATAAGAAACTAATATTTTTTTTTGTCCCCAAATTTTGATATAATCAACATGCTCTTTTTTTTTTTTCTGAATTATTAAATATTTATGAAATATTAAAGGCATATACGTGAACCACAAACAATCTCCTAATTAATTTAAATCTACTAAATTAATATTAATAAATTTCATTCAAATACTATCAAATACTATAAGCTCTATTATGGTCTCATCTTATAATACTTTTATAATACTTCAGGTGCTAACGAAACTATTTTAGTGAAATTTAATTGTCTTAATTCCCGGGCGATTGCGCCAAAAATTCGAGTTCCTTTTGGATTTCCTTCTTGATCAATAACAACCGCAGCATTGTCATCATATCGTATTATCATACCATTGTCGCGTTTGAGTTCTTTACAAGTACGTACAATTACGGCTCTGATCACTTCTGATCTTTCTAGCGGTGTATTTGGTATTGCTTCCTTGATTACAGCAACAACAACGTCACCAATCTTAGCATATCGCCGATTACTAGCTCCTATTATTCGAATACACATCAATTTTCTGGCTCCGCTGTTATCCGCTACATTCAAATGGGTTTGAGGTTGAATCATATTATTTTTTATCTGTTTTTTCAATGCAAAGGGATCAGTAAAAAAAAAAAAGAAATATTTTTTATTCAAAACAAAAAAGAACCCTGCAATTGGTTTTTTTCATCCGAAAAAGCTCTTTCTTTTGGTTCTACATTCCTATCCTGAAATAATGAATTGAGTTCGTATAGGCATTTTGGATGCCGTTATTGAAATCGCCTTTCTGGCTATAGTTTCTGATACTCCGCTCATTTCATAAAGTATTCTACCTGGTTTAACAACAGCTACCCAATATTCGGGAGATCCTTTTCCCGAACCCATACGTGTTTCTGTAGGTCTTACTGTAACTGGTTTGTCTGGAAATATGCGTACCCATATTTTTCCGCCGCGGCGTGCGTTTCGTGTCATTGCTCGTCGTCCTGCTTCTATTTGTCTAGATGTGATCCAAGCAGGTTCAAGCGCTTGAAGGGCATATCTACCGAAGGAAATACGATTACCTCGATAAGATATTCCTTTCATTCTTCCTCTATGGTGTTTACGGAATCGGGTTCTTTTAGGGTTATAGTTGATGGTTATT